ATTCATCGAGTCATGTCGATTCATCAGATTATTCCAAGGTTTTATTACTCGTTTGTCGCACAAAAAAACTCTTTGAATGCCCAGTAGAAAGAGATTTTGCTAAAGAAAAAGCCTTTAAGGCAGCACTAGATCCTTTTCTCTTCCAAATATTTTTACGAATACGTTTTTTTGATATAGAAGTACGTTTCTTTGGAACCGCCATTCAAAAATATAGAAGTTATTCTTTTTCTTAGTTGGATGTGAAAGACATATATTGATAAAAATAGACTGTTCGTTCTATTCATTACTTAACTTATTTATTATGTTATGATATTTCTTTCATAAGAAAACAAACATGAATACATGCACATCGTATCTAGTGATACTAGATACAAAAAACAAAAATTTCCATTTGAAAATGGAAATGACAAAATAATAAGACTATTCTATTATTAACAAATATTATTAATAGAATAATAGTAATAACGGATTAGTTGATAAAGTAAATAATTTTTGAGTCATCTTTTTGTGTGTGAGTTATATGGAAAATTACGACGAAATGGGATTTCCTAGAAAAATCCAGATTTTTCTTAGATTTTTTATTATTTTGTCTATGTGATTTCTTTGTTTATTTATTTTGATGTATGTCAAGTCAAGAACAGAACAATTATGACTTAAAACTCGATCGATCAATTAATAATTAATATAGATCCGTTTTTCACATCTTTATTTTTTTTTTTATTATTAATACTATTATTCTTTCCGAAAGTGAAAGAAATAAGAATTGGTGAATCGGAAAAATAGAAAAAAAAAAAAACGAAATAAAAAAAAGTTTGATTTGCTTATGGAACATACATATCAATATGCGTGGATCATACCCCTTCTTCCACTTACAGTTACTATGTTAATAGGATTGGGACTTCTTCTTTTCCCGATCGCAACAAAAAATCTTCGTCGGATGTGGGCTGTCCCTAGTGTTTTATTCTTGAGTATAGGTATGCTTTTGTCGGTCGAGCTGGCTATTCAGCAAATAAATCAGAGTTCCGTCTATAAATATTTATGGTCTTGGACTATAAATAATGATTTTTCCTTAGAATTCGGCTATTTGATTGATCCACTGACTTCCATTATGTCAATACTAATCACTACTGTTGGAATCTTAGTTCTTATTTATAGTGATAATTATATGTCTCATGATCAAGGATACTTGAGATTTTTTTCTTATCTTAGTTTTTTTAATGCTTCTATGTTGGGATTAGTTACTAGCTCGAATTTGATACAAATTTATATCTTTTGGGAATTAGTAGGAATGTGCTCGTATCTATTAATAGGTTTTTGGTTCGCAAGACCCATTGCGGCAAATGCTTGTCAAAAGGCCTTTGTAACGAATCGTGTAGGGGACTTTGGTTTATTATTAGGAATATTAGGTCTTTATTGGATAACAGGTAGTTTCGAATTTCGGGATTTATTTGAACTATGCAATAACTTGATCCCCAATAATGGGGTGAATTCCTTATTTGCTACTCTATGTGCTTTTCTACTTTTTCTTGGTGCAGTTGCTAAATCCGCACAGTTTCCTCTTCATGTATGGTTACCTGATGCCATGGAGGGACCCACTCCTATTTCCGCTCTTATACATGCTGCTACTATGGTAGCAGCGGGAATTTTTCTGGTAGCTCGGCTTCTTCCTCTTTTTATAGTTATACCTTACATAATGAATTTGATCTCTTTGATAGGTGTAATAACCTTACTATTAGGAGCTACTTTGGCTCTTTCTCAAAGAGATATTAAGAGAAGTTTAGCCTATTCTACAATGTCTCAATTAGGTTATATTATGTTAGCCCCAGGTATAGGTTCTTATCGAACTGCTCTATTCCATTTGATCACTCATGCCTATTCTAAAGCATTATTGTTTTTAGGATCCGGATCAATTATCCATTCAATGGAACCCATTGTTGGATATTCTCCAGAGAAAAGTCAGAACATGGCTCTTATGGGTGGTTTAACCAAATATGTTCCAATTACAAAAACAACCTTTTTTTGGGGGACATTATCTCTTTGTGGTATTCCACCTCTTGCTTGCTTTTGGTCCAAAGATGAAATTCTTCATGATAGTTGGTTGTATTCACCTATTTTTGCAATAATAGCTTATGCTACAGCAGGATTAACTGCATTTTATATGTTTCGAATGTATTTACTTACTTTTGATGGGTATTTACGCATTCATTTTAAAAAATACAGTGGAAATAAAAAAGGATCCTTCTATTCGATATCTATATGGGGTCAAAAAGAACTGAAACCTGTTAACAGTAATTTTCTTTTATCAACAGTGAATAATAATGAAAAGGTTTCTTTTTTTTCTACAAAGACATCTCAAATTGATGGAAATGTAAGACCTTTGATGCACTCCTTGAGTATTCATTTTAGTAATTTGAGTAAGAAAGATATTTTCACGTATCCCCATGAATCCGATAATACTATGTTACTGCCTCTTCTTCTATTGGGTCTATTTACTTGGTTC